AAGTAAGCATCTCTTGTAAAATATGAGCAACACCAAATCCCTCCAATGCCCAAACCTCCATTTCGCCTACCCGTTGTCCTCCCTGTTTGGCCCTTCCTCTAAGTGGTTGTTGCGTAACAAGTGCATAATGCCCACTGGAACGTCCATGTATTTTATCATCAACTTGATGAATTAATTTTAAGATATAAGGCTTTCCCATTATAGCAGGCTGTTTAAAAGAATTTCCTGTTCTTCCATCAAATATTCTGCTTTTTCCAGGATACTCGGGTTCAAATATCCATGGATTCGATGTTTGTTTACTGGCTTCATATAATTCAGAAAACACTAGTTTTCTTGAAGCTTCTTGTTCATATCGCTCATCAAAAGGTGTTATTCGATAATGTCTATCTAGCACACCTCCCGCTAATCCGAGTGAGCATTCAAATATTTGTCCTACATTCATTCGTGAAGGTACCCCTAATGGATTGAAGACCATATCAACAGGTCTTCCATCTTGCAAATAAGGCATATCCTGTCTAGACAAAATCTTTGAAACAATACCTTTATTTCCATGTCTCCCCGCCACTTTATCACCTACTTTAATTTCACGTTTCTGTAAAATATATATACGAATCGTTTCTGGATTATAACTGGAACCCCCCTTTTTTTGGATCCATCTCACATCAATAACTCGACCCCTACCGCCTATAGGTAGTTTTAGACAAGTTTCCTTTGAGGTGGATACCTGAATGCCAAGTATAGCTCGTAATAATCTATCTTCTGGGGAATACGAGGATTCTTTCGTCATTTGAGGCGTTAATTTACCCACTAAAATATCGCCTGTTTCTACCCACGACCCCAGGATCACAATTCCATTTTTGTCTAAATTTCGGAGTAAATGGGCTTCTAGGTGTGGAATTTGATTAGTGATTCTTTCAGAACCATAACTTGTCATATGAGTCTGAATTTCATATTTCCGTATGTGAAAAGAAGTATAAATATCTTCATAGACCAGACGCTCACTAATGAGTACAGCATCTTCAGAATTGTAACCTTCCCATGGCATATAAGCTACTAATACGTTTTTTCCTAAAGCGAGTTCGCCGCCAACTGTAGCAGCACCATCCGCTAAAATTTGTCCCTTTTTAATGCATTTACCTCGCTCAACCCGGGGTTTTTGATGCCTGCAAGTATTTTTGTTGGAACGTTGATATATAGTTAAGGGAATGTTTAGAGTATCGCCATTACCAAATAAAAATATCTTGTCAGTATCGGTATAAATGATGTTTCCCTCGTGTTCGGCTATAGCGGAAACTCCTGAATCTAAAGCTACTTGGCGTTCCAATCCAGTTCCAACAATGCATTTTTCGGACCGAGAAAGCGGAACTGCTTGACGTTGCATATTAGAACTCATTAAAGCTCGATTCGCATCATTATGTTCGATAAAAGGAATGAGAGAAGCTCCAATAGAAAAATATTGGAAGGGAAAAATACTTCGAAGATGAACCTGTTCCCATGCAATCGCAAGAAATTCTTGACGGTATCGGGCTGGAACAATCTGTTCCTCCTGAATATCTCGATTAAGTGCTAAAGAATTTCCTGTTGCTACCATATAGTATTCATCGCTACTTGGTGATAAATAAAGCATACGTATTCTTTTCGATCTCTCAGAGATTTCATAAAATGGACTTTCTATAGACCCCCAACTACCAATCCTCACATGAATTGCTAGGGATCCAATAAGTCCAACATTGATTCCTTCAGACGTGTCAATTGGACAAATGCGTCCATAGTGACTGGGGTGGATATCTCGTATCCGAAAACTAGCAGTTCGCCCTGTCAATCCTCCAGGACCCAAATAACTCAATTTCCTCCCATGAACTATTTGAGTCAATGGATTGGTTTGATCCAAAACTTGAGATAATGGATGTAATCCAAAAAAAGATTCAAAAGTAGTTGTTAATGGAGTTGAAGTCACCAAATTCTGAGGAGTCGGTATCAATTTATGTCGAATTGCTCCACATATAGTTCCTCTAACCATATTTTCTAAACGAACCAGGGCCAATCCAAATTGATCTTGTAATAGATCTGCTACGGAACGAATACGTTTATTTTTCAAATGATTTATATCGTCAAGTACGCCCATTCCAAATTTCATTCCAATCAAATGATCCGCAGCTGTCAATATATCTCGTGGTAATAAAAATGTATTGTTCTGAGGTATATCAAGATTAAGCTTTTGGTTCATATTTCGTCGACCAATCCTTCCTAATTCACACCTTTGTTGAAAAAATTTTTTTTGTAATTCTTTACATAAAGATTCGGAAAATACTGGATCTCCACCAACACAAGCAAATTGTCGATAAAACTCCAAAATGGCATTTTCTTTTGACCCTATTTTTTTTTTATCCTTGTCATTTAGGAAAGACACGAAAATTTCAGGATAACAAACATTCTCTAGAATTTCGCTTAAATTCGAACCCATAGCTGATGATAGAACTAGAATAGATATTTTCTGTTTCCTACTCACACGAGCCCATATCCTTGCTTTTCTATCAATCTCTAATTCGAATCTCCCCCCCCAATCTGATATTATGGTGCCAGTATACACCGAAATTCCGTTAGGGTCCAATTCTGAACGATAATAGATACCGGGACTTTGCAATATTTGATTGATTACAATTCGGTATATTCCATTTACTATAGAAGTTCCCAGAGAATTCATTAAAGGAATATTTCCAACAAAAATAGTTTGTTCTTGTATGTCCCTACAACTTTTCCAAATTAATCCCGCGGATACATATAATTCAGCAGAATATGTAAGCGATTCATATACAGCATCTTTTTCGTTTATGAAGGGTTCTAATAATTGATATGTTTCTACAAATAATTGAAATTCAATTTCTTGATCTGTATCCTCAATTTTTGGAAATTTAAAAAGCCCCTCGGTTAAGCCCTGATCAATGAATCTACAAAACCCTTCAAATTGTATCTGATTCAATCCAGGTAGTGTAGACATTCCTTCATTTTCATTTCCAAGCATTTTTAACTTCCCCGTGAATTTTATAGAAAAATATTCCACGATTTGCTGTCATTCTTCATCAAATCACATGAATCAATTTAGTAATAATGGAATTTCTGTTCTTTTTACTGAATTACATGAAATTTTACCTAACTCCGTGTATGAAATACTTATTAGTGTATCAAATACTTATTATGAAAAGAGGAATAAATAAAATAGAATTTTACACTCAACTTCGAAGGAAGGAAGTTGCAACAAAACAAACAGATAGAATCGAAATTCTAATCTAAAAATGGAAATGAATTGAAAAATTCGACCTGGATTTCAAGGTTTTTTTAAGGAATATCCAAAAAAATGCATTCCATTTCTATCATTATTATGATATTACATATTCCAATTCAATTGGATACCAGAAAAAAATGAATTCGGGACTTGTTCTGTTCAATGAGATAAGGATCTAATCTAATAATCCGAAACAATATAGAATTCATTTTTTTTAACTTAACCTTTTTTTATTGTTCCAAAAAGAATTCGAAAAAGGAGAGAAACATTTTTAACTTTTTTTGGAGAATACGATTAGAGTGTGTAATAAGACTTGTATATATTAATATAGATCGAATTCCAGCTATAGTTAGGTATGTATATCTATATATATATAGATAGAATAGATAGATCTATGTCTAACTTTATTGCAGTCATATCCGTTCGGGACAACACATAACACGTCGTGTTAATTTTGTATTTGATATTAAATAGATTGAATAGACAAATTGAAAAAAGGGGTGGGAGAAGCGCCAGAATTTTTTTTTTTTGAGAATTACGTATCCATATAGTATAGGTATTATATATATATATGGATAAGATACCCGATTAGATAATACCTGTGTAACAATTCCAATTTATGGTTTAGGGTTTACATATACTGACAGTTGCTGTTATAATTAGAATGGAGAAAGTTTTTTCAATAAAAAAAAAGAAATATTGGTTGGTTATGTATCAATTTTTTTTTCTTATCTCACTAAATATCTCATTAAGAAAAAAACATTTGATATTCAAATATTCCAGAATCATTCATAAATTAATAGTTAACGGTTGCAATTTGTCCCGAGATTTTTTTCTTTTGTAACAGAAGGTGTAAGCTTGTTTTTTTATTGAAAAAGGGCATATTCTCATATACTTCATATATATACTGGCGGCATGGCCGAGTGGTAAGGCGGGGGACTGCAAATCCTTTTTCCCCAGTTCAAATCCGGGTGTCGCCTGATCGACAAGAGATTTGAAATATTGTATTACGTTTTTTTATAGAAAACTTTTTTTCCAACAGAAGCAATCGAGGGAAAAGGATTCTTGAGACTTGGTAATCTGTCTTGATTCTTTTTTTATTTACTTAATGAAATAGGGGATAAAACATAAGTTTTATTATTCCTACCTGTTAGTAACATTTATTTCCTTAAAACTTCCTTGGAAGTTTTCGGATATTTTGTTTATGCTTAATGTTTTCCGATTTTACTAAAAATAATATAAAAGAACTTTTTAGATGTTCTAATAGAGTGGATTCTAGTTTTTCGTCAATGGTGTTAGCCCAGAATCCTTTTTGACTCTGTACCAACAATTCCACTATTATTATAGTATTTTTAGTGAATAATCCAAAAGAAAAAAAATACAAGAAAAATTTTTGAACAATTTGGAACAATAAATAAAAATCAAATTCCTTCATATTGATAGAGATAGGAGACAACATTTACATGGATATAGTAAGTCTTGCTTGGGCTGCTTTAATGGTAGTTTTTTCTTTTTCCCTTTCCCTCGTGGTATGGGGAAGAAGTGGACTATAAGGGTACTAATAATGGAATTAAGGGATCTAAAGTACCTATTTTGTTTTCTAGCTGGGTTTTCAAATTTTGGAACTGTTGAATTTAAGTATTTCATTTATACTAATTAATTGAATTCAAATATAAAATATATCGGCATTTCAGAGTTGTATTATATTCTAGTAGTGTAATGTATTCTATGTATAATGTATAACATAGAAATCCAAAATACTCTTTCAATCAAACAAATATTTGAATTATTCCCATATTCGTATTTTGAGAAAATTAAGGGAATCCATAATAATAGGAAATTGACTCCTTGAATTCTTCATAAAATTTCGATGAACTTACTCTTACCCAGGTTATATATATATGGAAAATAAGGTACCGTGTAACCCCCATTCTTACTTTACCCCCTTCTTTTTTTTAATATAATACCGGGATTGTAAAAATAATACGAAATCTAAAAAATTAAAAATAGGAAGAATAAGAGTTGTTTTTTAATTATTTCAGATTTATTGGAATCAATACAAATCCAATAGATGAAACAAAGAAAAAAATTTTGGGCGAAATTCTATAAAATCCGGATAGTAGAAATAGATTTAATTTCTACTATCCGGATTTTATAGAATTTCGCTGATTGTAGTCCGATCCTTTTTTTTAAGACTAAAACCCCAAATTGAAAACCTTGTTCATTTTTTTATTCAATCATTGATTACATTACATTAATAAAAATGAAAAAATCATTTTTAAGCGAAATTAGTCACTTTTACTTACCGTTTTTACGTAAATTATAAGTAAAAAGGCAGTCGGAACTAGAATAAACAGTGCAGTAGCAATAAATGCGAGAATATTTACTTCCATAATCTCTATTATGTTTTATTTCTCTTAAATTTCCAATAAAAAAATTCGGGATTTAATCCCATAGAGATGATAAGTCTTTCATCGAGAAATTCAACAATGGTATAAATTGGATTTCGATAATATCAAATCGGATCAATATCACGAATAACAATATCTGAGCTATCAAATCGACTCATCGTCGAGAATTAAATAGTATAACATAAGAAGATCTTTTATCCATACCAAAAAAAATCAAATAAAAAAAAAATTCTTTTTGATGCAATTCAAAATTGATTTTCCTTCGTTTTATTTTTTCGTCGAAACATTTACCTTAAACGAAAAAAGCAGGAGGGATCTTTATTATGAATAAGATTTTGTTTTTTATTTTTATTTCCTTTCACACAAAAAATGAATGGATGTCTTTTTATTGGATTTGATTAATATCAATCAATGAAATAATACATTTCATTGATACATAAATGTACTCACCAATTCAAATATTTCATCGAATCATTGATAAATGGATTCAATTTGTCCTGTCCCTAAACCAAATTCTAATTTTGTTCAAAAACTTTTTTCAAAAACTTGTTGATCGCTATCCTTCTTACCCGATTTCCAGATTGATTATCGTTTTTTTATTTCCCGTCTTAGTATGAGATAAATATACCTATCGAATTATAGTAATGAATGACAGTGAAAGAAATGAAGTTGGAATCTTCCGTCCTTTCCAACAAATCAATCATTCCCGCAAAGTATTTTATCTTTATTTGACTTTCTTTCGCATTACATATATATATTTTTATTAATTATTAACGACTGGAATAAAAAGAAACAATTTCGAGATCTAAATGATGAATCAAAAAAAATTCTTTTGACCAAATCATATCATTCCATTATATTGACAATTTTAAAAAACTGTTCATACTATGAACGTAGTATAATGGCGGTCGGGCAAGTATGCCCCCATCGTCTAGTGGTTCAGGACATCTCTCTTTCAAGGAGGCAGCGGGGATTCGACTTCCCCTGGGGGTAGGGTGCTACGAAAGGAAGTTGATCATTAATTTTCAATAAAAATGGAAATGGATTCTTCCTGTTCCTGGGTCGATGCCCGAGCGGTTAATGGGGACGGACTGTAAATTCGTTGGCAATATGTCTACGCTGGTTCAAATCCAGCTCGGCCCAAGAATTTGCCGATCCACTATGAAATTATATAATCCGTTTATTTATTGTTCTCCGGAAATGACTGATGTTCTCTGATACGGAAGATTCCAAATATGAAACATCCCTAACGCTATTTCTTTTTTTCTGTATTCCATATTTCCACAAATTCGGATCTTGCTAATAATCTAGATTCCTATCAAAATTCTTAAATAGAAAATCTAAGGAAAAGATTTCAATAAACAAAAACGAATTTTTTCATTTTTCAGTCCATTTGGCAATAACAAACGTATTATGTATGAGTAATCTGTGTCGATCTCACTAAAGTGCATATCGATATAGATATCAATATACAAAATCCGCCTCTTTCATTTACAGCAAAATGGTTCGAATCCTAAACAGAAAAAGAAAGGGTTTGGTTTGAAATAAACCTTAAGAATATGTATGCTGTACACTCTTTTCCCTGGGATTGTAGTTCAATTGGTCAGAGCACCGCCCTGTCAAGGCGGAAGCTGCGGGTTCGAGCCCCGTCAGTCCCGATGGATACAAATCCAATATTAATCAAATTTTTTACTGTATTCTATTTACTAGGTAAATAGAATTTTTTGTTATTTGATGAGCTGTTATGTATATATAATAATAATAATAATATATATATATATTATTATATATACATATATTCAAATC